AATGAGATGCCTGATTAAAGGGTTACCTTGATAGGGTAAATTAAGTAATTTAGAGTTACTCTCATTACATGAGACAGAATTAAACTGTCACCTTTAGTATCAAAAACTAATGTGCATCATACACTTTAATGTAAAAAGGTAAGCTAATTAAGCTAATGGGTTCATACCCCATTCATAGAGGCATTAACCCTCTCCTTTTTAATGACCAACAACTCTACAAAACTTCTCTTCCTATCAACATTGTTGATAGGAACGATCCTGTCCATTTCATCAAATTCCTGATTAGGAGTTTGAATAGGACTAGAGATCAACTTACTATCATTTATTCCCATACTTGCAAATAATAAAAATATAATAATAAATGAATCATCAATTAAATACTTTATTGTCCAAGCAATAGCTTCCACAATATTGTTATTTTCAATCTTGATAATTCAAATAAAATACCCAATAATATGGGAAAAAGAAATTGTACCATCAATTATAGTTAGATCTAGACTTTTATTAAAAATTGGGGCTGCTCCATTTCACTTCTGATTTCCGGAAGTTATAGGAGCATCAAATTGAATTAACTGTTTAACATTAATAACCTGACAAAAAATCGCCCCTATGTTAACCTTATCGTATTGTATTCAATTAAGAACTTGTATCTTCTCCATTACCATCCTAAGAATTATTATTGGAGCCCTAGGAGGTCTAAATCAAACATCACTACGACAAATTATAGCTTATTCATCAATTAGACACCTAGGATGAATAATCAGATCATTGGCAGTAAGAGAAAATATATGAGAAATTTACTTCATCGTTTATTCAATAATAAGAGTAATTCTAATCCTAATATTCAAGCAAATAAATTTATTCTTTATAAATCAGATCTACACAACAAAAAATATGAAAACAGAGGTAAAATTTATAATATTTTTATCACTATTGTCATTAGGTGGACTACCCCCATTTCTAGGATTTTTACCAAAATGAATTATTATACAATCACTAGTAGAAAACAATTTAGCAATTTTAGTCAGAATTATAGCAGTTTTAACAACAATTACACTTTACTACTATATACGAATTAGATTTTCAGCCCTAATTATATCCTATACAGAAAACTCATGATCAATAAAAATTAAACATCAAAAACCTAGATTTATCCTCCCAGTAACTGTTATAATTTCAACTATTGGGTTAATATCAACATCAACTTTAATTTCATTATACTAAGGACTTAAGTTAAACAAACTAATAACCTTCAAAGTTATAATTAAAAGAGGATCTTTTAGGCCTTAGTAAAATTTTTACACCTCTAGAATTGCAGTCTAGGATCATAATTGAATATAAAACCATTAATTATTGGTAAGAGAGAATAATTCTCATAAATAGATTTACAGTCTAACACCTATTAATTCAGCCACCTTACCGCAAAAATGATTATTCTCAACAAACCATAAGGATATTGGTACTTTATATTTTATATTTGGAGCATGAGCTGGAATAGTAGGAACATCTATAAGAATATTGATTCGGGCTGAACTAGGACAACCTGGGTCTTTAATTGGAGACGATCAAATCTACAATGTTATTATTACAGCCCACGCATTCGTAATAATCTTCTTTATAGTAATACCTATTATAATTGGTGGGTTTGGTAACTGACTTGTACCATTAATAATTGGAGCACCAGATATAGCATTTCCACGAATAAACAATATAAGATTTTGACTTCTTCCTCCTTCTTTAACCCTTCTTCTCACCTCCTCTATAGTAGATAGAGGTGCTGGTACAGGATGAACAGTTTACCCACCCTTAGCTGGGGCTATTGCCCACGGAGGGGCTTCAGTAGATTTAGCTATTTTTTCATTACATCTTGCAGGTGTTTCATCTATTCTAGGGGCAGTTAATTTTATTACAACAGCAATTAATATACGATCAGAAAGTATAACTTTAGATCAAACACCATTATTTGTTTGATCAGTAGCTATTACAGCATTACTTCTTCTTCTATCATTACCAGTTCTAGCTGGAGCTATTACAATATTATTAACTGACCGAAACTTAAATACATCATTCTTTGACCCTGCAGGGGGAGGTGATCCAATCTTATATCAACACCTATTTTGATTCTTTGGACACCCAGAAGTATATATTTTAATTTTACCAGGATTTGGTATTATTTCACATATTGTTTGTCAAGAAAGAGGAAAAATTGAATCATTCGGAACATTAGGTATAATTTACGCTATATTATCGATTGGATTAATAGGATTTATTGTATGAGCCCACCATATATTTACAGTAGGAATAGACGTAGATACACGAGCATACTTTACATCAGCAACAATAATTATTGCTGTCCCAACAGGAATTAAAGTATTTAGATGATTAGCAACATTATATGGAACTAAATTCAAGTTTAATCCACCATTATTATGAGCTCTTGGATTTATTTTCCTATTTACAATTGGCGGACTAACAGGATTAGTACTAGCAAATTCATCTTTAGATATTGTCTTACACGACACATATTATGTAGTTGCACACTTCCATTATGTATTATCCATAGGAGCAGTATTTGCAATTATAGGAGGTGTTATTCAATGATACCCTTTATTTACAGGATTAAGCATGAATAACACATGATTAAAAATTCAATTTACAATTATATTTATCGGAGTAAATATAACATTTTTCCCACAACATTTTTTAGGACTAGCAGGAATACCACGACGATATTCTGATTACCCAGACGCATACACATCATGAAATGTTATATCAAGTATTGGATCAAATATTTCAATTGTAGGAATTATTATATTTATTGTAATCATATGAGAAAGAATAATTACAAACCGAGCAATTATATTTAGAAATAACATAAGTAGATCAACAGAATGATTACAAAATAATCCTCCTGCAGAACACAGATACTCAGAATTACCATTAATCACTAGATTCTAATATGGCAGATTAGTGCAGTAGATTTAAGCTCTACATATAAAGGTTTGACCTTTTATTAGAAATTATGGCAACATGATCAAATTTATCATTACAAGACGGGACTTCACCATTAATGGAGCAATTATCATTTTTTCATGATCATACTATAGTTGTACTTATTATAATTACTGTAATTGTAGGTTATGCTCTCAGTTATATATTAATTATCAATTATACAAACCGAAATATATTACATGGACATTTAATTGAAACTATTTGAACAGCATTACCAGCTATTACACTAATTTTTATTGCATTACCATCCCTTCGACTACTATATTTACTTGACGACTCAGTAGATGCTATAATTACAATTAAAACAATTGGACGACAATGATATTGAAGATATGAATACTCAGACTTTGTAGATGTAGAATTTGATACTTATATAACACCAGAAAGAGATCTAGAAAACGATGGATTCCGATTATTAGATGTAGACAACCGGACAATTTTACCTATAAATACTGAAGTTCGAGTATTAACAAGAGCATCAGATGTACTCCACTCATGAGCAGTACCTTCATTAGGAGTAAAAATTGATGCTACCCCTGGACGATTAAATCAAGGAACATTTACAATAAATCGACCTGGATTATTCTTTGGACAATGTTCAGAAATTTGTGGAGCAAACCATAGATTTATACCAATTGTATTAGAAAGAACTTCAGTAAACTTATTCATTAAATGATTATCTAAAATAATCTAAGGAGTTAGTTAAAATATAACATTAGAATGTCAATCTAAAATAACTAAATATTAGTACACCTTGACCATTAGATGACTGAAAGCAAGTAATGGTCTCTTAAACCAAATAATAGTAGATTAACGCCTACTTCTAATGGGGAATAAATATTTACCAAATCCCACAAATATCACCCCTTATATGATTTTCACTATTTATTATATTTTCTATAGTGCTTATTATTTTCAATCAAATAAACTTTTTCTCGTTTAAACCAAATCTTATTAAAAGAGCAGAAGGAAAAAAAATAGAAAATAAAAACCTAAATTGAAAATGATAACAAATTTATTTTCAACATTTGATCCATCTACTAATATCTTTAACCTATCATTAAATTGAAATAGAACATTGTTAGGATTATTATTAATCCCCTCATTATTCTGATTAACGCCATCACGAATTAATATTTTATGAAATAAATTAAATATCACTTTACATAATGAATTTAAAACATTATTAGGGCCAAAATCATTTAATGGAACAACATTCATTTTTATCTCAATCTTCATTATAATAATATTTAATAATTTCATAGGTCTATTCCCTTATATTTTTACAAGAACTAGACATATAGCATTAACATTTGCAATTGCATTACCTATATGACTTAGATTTATATTATTTGGATGAATTAATCACACAAACCATATATTTGCACACTTAGTTCCTCAAGGAACTCCCCCAGCACTAATATCATTTATAGTTTTAATTGAAACAATCAGAAATATTATTCGACCAGGAACTTTAGCAGTCCGATTAGCAGCAAATATAATTGCAGGACATTTATTATTAACATTACTGGGAAATACAGGACCATCAATAACAATAAATCTAATTTCACTATTAATTATTGGACAAATAATACTATTAATATTAGAATCAGCAGTAGCAATAATTCAAGCTTATGTATTTTCAATCCTAAGAACTCTATATTCTAGAGAAGTATATTAAACTTATGTTAACAACTCACTCAAACCACCCATTCCACCTAGTAGACTACAGACCTTGACCACTAACAGGAGCTATTGGAGCAATAGTCCTCGTATCAGGATTAGCAAAATGATTCCACTTATTTAACATTAACCTCTTTATCATCGGGTTTGGAATTACACTTCTTACAATAATTCAATGATGACGAGACGTAGTCCGTGAAGGAACATACCAAGGATTACATACAGGATTTGTATCAATTGGATTACGATGAGGAATAATTCTATTTATTGCATCAGAAGTATTATTTTTTATATCCTTTTTTTGAGCATTCTTCAGAAGAAGACTAGCACCAACTATTGAATTAGGAATATTATGACCACCAATAGGAATTCAAACATTCAACCCTATACAAATTCCTCTACTTAATACTGCAATTTTATTAGCCTCAGGCGTAACAGTAACATGAGCACACCACAGATTAATAGAATCTAATCATACACAAACTATACAAGGATTATTCTTTACAGTAATACTAGGACTATATTTTACTATATTACAAGCATATGAATATTGAGAAGCACCTTTCACTATTGCAGATGCAGTATATGGATCTACATTCTTTGTTGCCACAGGCTTCCACGGATTACATGTAATTATTGGTACAATCTTTTTAACAACATGCTTGATACGACATTTAATAAATCAATTCTCACCAAATCACCACTTTGGGTTTGAAGCAGCAGCATGATACTGACACTTTGTAGATGTAGTATGATTATTTTTATATATCTCAATTTACTGATGAGGTAGATAATTGTTTCCCTAGTATAAATAGTACATTTGACTTCCAATCAGAAAGATTGATTTAATAATCAAGAGAAACAATTTTGATATTATCTACAAGAATTATAATTAGATTTATTATACCAATAATTGTCATACTAATTGCAACATCCCTTTCAAAAAAAATAATTAATGATCGAGAAAAAAGATCACCATTTGAATGTGGATTTGATCCTAAAAGATCGGCCCGAATACCATTCTCTTTACGATTCTTTCTAATCGCAGTTATTTTTTTAATCTTTGACGTAGAAATCGCTTTAATCTTACCAATTGTAATTATTATAAAAACATCAAACATTATAATCTGAACAATATCATCAATATTTTTTATCATAATCTTATTAGGTGGATTATATCATGAATGAAATCAAGGAGCACTAAAATGAGCAGAATAGGGTTGTAGTTAATTATAACATTTGGGTTGCATTCAAAAAGTATTGAAATATCAATCAACCTTATATAGAATAAGAAGCGAACATATTGCAGTCAGTTTCGACCTGAAAGTTTGGTAATTATACCCTTATTCTAATAATTAATTGAAGCCAAAGAGAGGCGTATTACTGTTAATAATAAAATTGAACAATTAATGTTCCAATTAAGGAAATGTAAAGACAATATGAAAGCTGCTAACTTTTTATATTAGCGGTTAAATTCCGTTAACATTTCTATATTTATATAGTTTAAATAAAACATTACATTTTCACTGTAAAAATAATATAATATTATTTATAAATAATACCTAAAAATAAAAATACTTCCTTAACATCTTCAGTGTTACGCTCTAATTTATAAGCTATTCAGGTTATAAGAAAAATAATATTAAAATAACAAACATTCAAAAAATAAAAGTTAAAAGATAAATCTTAAAATTTAAATCATATCAACCTTGAATATAAGAAATTAAATAAATAAATAAACTATATAAGCCCTGACCACCTAATAACTCACCTCAACCATAATCTAAAGACTTAGAAGAATAATAACCTATTTTTAATGGCAAATATCTAATTAACTTCGTTGAAAGAAAAGGTATAAATCACATAGAACCAGCAAATCAAACAAAAGATAACATATTTAAAGAAAATAAATTTTGAGAAAAATCCAATTTAGAAATCAAATAACCAAAATAAGCACCTAAAACAACTACAGTAACAGTTAAAAACTTTAAATAATAAGGCAAAACAATTATACAAGGAACTGGAAAAATTAACCAAGACAACAAACTACCACCAAAAACTGCAACAAATAATAAACCAATTATACCAAAAGAAATATAATAACCCTCATCATCATACGAAAAGCTCGAATAAAAATTATTATCACCAGACATTGAATAATAAAACAAACGAAAAGAGTAAGAAGCTGTTAAACCTGTCGAAAAAAAATATATAAAAAAAATTAAACAATTAATTCATCTTAAACAAACCATCTCAAGAATTAAATCCTTAGAATAAAACCCGGCCAAAAAAGGTATACCACATAAAGATAATCTAGAAACATTAAAACAAACTGAAGTTAAAGGTATAAAATTAACAATAGAACCTATAAAACGAATATCCTGAGAATCCTTTAAATTATGAATTATTGAACCTGCACATATAAATAATAAAGCCTTAAATAACGCATGAGCCAACAAATGAAAAAAAGCAAGTTTTGGATAACCTATAGCTAAAATTCTTATTATTAAACCAAGCTGACTTAAGGTAGAAAGAGCAATAATTTTTTTTAAATCAAACTCAAAATTTGCTCCTAATCCAGCTATAAATATAGTCATACAACCAATCAATAATAAGAACCAACCAAAATCATAAGTATCAAGCATAGGACTAAAACGAATTAATAAATAAACACCAGCAGTAACAAGAGTGGAAGAATGAACAAGAGCAGAAACAGGAGTAGGAGCAGCTATAGCTGCAGGAAGTCAAGAAGAAAAAGGAATCTGAGCTCTTTTAGTTATAGCAGCCAAAACAATTAATATAGTAATAAGCTTTATCTCAAAAGAACCAGAAATAAATTCATAATAATAAATATAATTTCAACCACCAAAATTCAACATTCAAGCAATAGAAATTAAAATAGCAACATCACCAATACGATTAGATAAAGCAGTTAATATTCCAGCCCCATAAGATTTTACATTTTGATAATAAATAACTAAACAATAAGACACTAAACCTAAACCATCTCACCCCAATAAAATTCTAACCAAATTTGGACTAATAATTAAAAAACCTATAGATAAAATAAATATTAAAACAATAAGAATAAAACGATTCATATTTTTCTCACCAAATATATAATCCTCTCTATAATAAATAACCAAAGAAGAAATATACATAACAAAAGATATAAAAATAAGAGATATTCAATCTAAAATCAAAGTTATAACAACCATTGAACCATTTAAATTAAAAAACTCCCATTCAACAAAAACTCTATAATCAATTATCAAATAATAAATACCTAAAATAAAAATTATAGTTCTAGAAAAAAATAAAAAAAAAAAACTTAATGAACAAATAGAAAATATATACACGGCCTAAGATGAAAAAATTCATATCATTGATTCCACAAAACAATATTTTTATTAAAATACTTAAGCAATCTTAAACAAAAAAATATTCACCCTTTAAACAAAAAACATTTAAAGGAAGTCAATGTAAAAATAAGAGATGATATTCACGCAAATATCCAAGAGAGCAAGTATAAACACCAGAATAATAAGAGCCATGCTGAGAATAAGAATATATATATAATGTATAAACAGCTCTAAAAAAAGACAAAAGAATTAATACTAAAAATCTAAAAATAGATCAAGATATAATACTATTTAATAAACTTAATTCACCAACTAAATTTAAAGAAGGAGGAGCAGCTATATTAGAAGATCTTAAAAGGAATCACCAAAGGGACATTCTTGGTATAAGATTAATTATACCTTTATTAATCAACAATCTACGACTACCTAATCGCTCATAAATAATATTAGATAAACAAAACAACCCAGATGAACATAACCCATGACCAATTATTAAAGAAAGAGAACCAATACAACCTCATCAATTTATAGTTATTAAACCACCAATAACTATTCTTATATGAGCAACAGAAGAATAAGCAATTAAAGACTTTAAATCCACTTGACGAAAACAAATAAATCTAACAATAACACCACCAGATAAACCTAAACCTAATCAAAAATAATTAAATCTTAAACCCAGACAAGTAATAACCTTTATAACTCGAAAGATACCATAACCACCTAACTTTAATAAAACACCTGCAAGAATTATTCTACCAGAAATAGGAGCTTCAACATGAGCCTTAGGAAGTCAAAGATGAAATAAAAATATTGGCATCTTAACTAAAAAAGCCAAAACCATAAAAACATAAAATATAAAATAATAAGAACCAAAATCAAATAATAAAGGAAAATAAAGAGTATTAGCAAAATCATAAACCTTTAATAAAACTAAAAGTAAAGGTAATCTAGCAATCAATGTATAAAAAATTAAATAGATACCAGCTTGCAAGCGCTCAGGCTGATAACCTCAACCCAAAATTAAAAGTAAAGTAGGAACTAATCTAGCCTCAAAAAAAATATAAAAAGATAATAAACTTAATCTAGAAAAAGAACAATAAAGCATAATCATTAATAAAAGAACTATAAAAATAAAAAAATTAGAATAATAAGTAGATAAATAAATAGAACCTCTAGCAGTAATTATTAAAGAACAAACTCAAAAACTAAGTAAAATTAAACTAAAAGAAAAATAATCAACACCTAAATAATATCTAATTATATTTAAATCAGAATAAGAATAAACACAAATTATAAATAAAAAACTAGATAAAAACATCAAAGAATGAACCAACCATCAACTATTATTTAATAAACAAAGAGGAGTCAAAAAAACAATTAAAAATAAATATTTTAACATAAAGATAAACCAAAAGAATTAAAAAAATCATTCCCATGGGAACGAATTATAGAAACTAAAACAGAAAGACCTAGGGACCCTTCACAAACAGAAAAAACCAAAAAAATAATAGGAAAAAAATAATCATAATCAAACTCAATTAAAAAAATGACAATCAATATAAATAAAGAAAGAACAATATATTCAAGTCTCAAAAGAACTATTAATAAATGTTTACGTTTAGAAGAAAAAACGTAAACACCAGCAAAATAAATCAATAAAGAAGTAAAAATAGAAAATATAAACATTAGTTTTAATAGTTTAAAAAAAACACTGGTCTTGTAAATCAGAAATAAGGTTTGCCCCCACTTTTAAAACTTCAGGGGTAGAAAGAATCTTCTATCCTCGATCCCCAAAACCGATATTTTAATAAACTAACCCCTGAAATGATTAAAATAATGATTATAGCATTATCAAATGTAATAAATATTAATTTTATAAAATTAAATCACCCTATATCAATAATACTTTTTATTATCTTACAAACATTTCTTATAGGATTAATAGCAGGAACAATAATAGAAAGATTTTGATTATCATACATCTTATTTTTAACATTTTTAGGTGGTATATTAGTACTATTTATTTACATTACAAGAATCGCATCAAATGAAATATTTCAACCAAAATCAACTACTATAATTTTCACCTTAACATCATGAATCGTAATTATATTTATAATTATTATTACAGATAAAACAATATTTATAGACTTTTTTAAAAATACAGAAACTATGAATATTAATAATTCAATTAATTACCAAGAAATAACTATATCTTTAGAAAAATTATATAATAATCCAACATTTATTATTACAATAATAATAATAATTTATTTATTTTTAGCATTATTAGCAGTAGTTAAAATTACTAATATTAACCAAGGGCCTATCCGAAAAACAATATAAACCAATGAATAAACCTCTACGATTAAAACACCCTTTAATTAAAATTCTTAATAACTCTTTAGTAGATTTACCAGCACCAACAAATATTTCATTTTGATGAAATTTTGGGTCATTACTAGGGTTATGTTTAATAATTCAAATTATAACTGGATTATTTTTAGCTATACATTACACATCAAATATTGAAATAGCATTCAGAAGTGTTGTCCATATTTGTCGAGATGTTAATAATGGTTGAATTATTCGAACAATACACGCAAACGGAGCATCTATATTTTTCATTTGTATTTATTTACATGTAGGACGAGGAATCTATTATGGATCATATATGTATATACATACATGAATAATCGGAACAGTAATTATATTCCTTGTTATAGCAACAGCCTTTATAGGATATGTTCTACCTTGAGGTCAAATATCATTTTGAGGTGCAACAGTAATTACAAATTTATTATCAGCAATCCCTTACCTAGGTACAGATCTAGTTCAATGAGTATGGGGAGGGTTTGCTGTAGATAATGCAACATTAAATCGATTCTTTACATTTCATTTTGTTCTTCCATTTGTAATCGCAGCTATAGCTGCGATTCATTTATTCTTCCTACATCAAACAGGATCAAATAATCCTCTAGGGTTAAATAGTAATATTGAAAAAATTCCTTTTCACCCATATTTTACATTCAAAGACTTAATTACAATTGTAATAATAACTTCATTATTAATTATATTATGCTTAATTAATCCTTACCTTTTAGGAGATCCAGATAACTTTGTGCCAGCTAATCCTTTAGTAACACCAATTCACATTCAACCAGAATGATATTTTCTATTTGCATATGCAATTTTACGATCAATTCCTAATAAATTAGGAGGTGTTATTGCTTTATTTTTATCAATTAGAATTTTAATAATTATACCATTTTATAATAAAACCCCTTTTCGAGGTATTCAATTTTATCCTATTAATCAAGTACTATTTTGAATTATAGTAGTTGTAGTGTGTTTATTAACATGAATTGGAAAACGACCAGTTGAAGAACCTTATATTATAACAGGACAAATATTGACAGTAATTTATTTTACTTATTTTATTATTAATGTACACGTAGCAAACATATGAGATAAATTAATTAAGGAATAAATTTTATAGTTAATTAGCTTAGGAAAAGCATATGTTTTGAAAACATAAAACTAGAAGTTTAACTCTTCTATTAACTTTATAATTCTAGAAAAATTTAACTAAACAAATGAAATCAATAAAATCCTTAATCCAATAAAGAAGATAAAAAAATTTAAAGATAAAGGTAAAAAACTTTTTCAAGCCAAATATATTAACTTGTCATAACGAAAACGAGGTAAAGTACCGCGAACTCAAATAAATATAAATGAAACAAAAGCAAGTTTAATAAAAAATATAAAAGAATAAAAATCACCTCCTAAAAAAACTAAAGATAATAACATGCTCATAAAAACAATTCTTGTATATTCAGCCAAAAAAATTAAAGTAAAACCACCAGCACCATATTCAATATTAAACCCAGAAACTAACTCAGATTCACCTTCAGCAAAATCAAAAGGAGTACGATTAGTTTCTGCTAAACATGAAGCAAAACAAGCCAAAGACAAAGGAAAAGAAATAATAATAAACCAACAATAAAGTTGATAATTTAAAAAATCAAATATATTAAAACTACCAATTAAAACAATTAAAGAAAGTAAAATTAAAGCCAATCTAACTTCGTATGAAATAGTTTGAGCAACAGAACGTAAGGAACCTAATAAAGAATAATTAGAATTAGAAGATCAACCAGCAATTATTACAGTATAAACCCCTAATCTAGTACAACATAAAAAAAATAAAAAACCATAAGAAAATGAACATATATAAGTTAAATAAGGAAAAATAACTCAAACAACCAAAGCAATTATTAAATTAAAAACTGGAGAAAAATAATAAAGTATATAATTTGACATAATTGGAATAGGTTGCTCCTTGCAAACAAGCTTAATAGCATCACTAAAAGGCTGAGGAATACCTACAAAACCAACCTTGTTTGGACCTTTACGAGTTTGAATATAACCTAAAACCTTACGCTCAAGTAAAGTTAAAAAAGCTACACTAATTAACACACAAATCACTAAAAGTAAAAAGTTCAAAATAAATATAAATAAATCATAAAATATCAATACTATTTGTAGAAAAATCTACATAAATGAATTCTAAATTCAATACATTAATCTGTCAAAATAGTTAAACTATTAATTTTAATCAATTAAACAAAAAATATTTTAACCAAATGGTCCTTTCGTACTAATTTGGTTAATTAAACTTAGGATAGAAACCGACCTGGCTCACGCCGGTCTGAACTCAGATCATGTAAGAATTTAAAGGTCGAACAGACCTAATCACTGGGCTCCTGCACCCAAAATTTTTCTTAATCCAACATCGAGGTCGAAATCTAATTTGTCGATATGAGCTCTCGAAAATAATTACGCTGTTATCCCTAAGGTAACTTAATCTTATGATCATAAATTATGGATCATCATTTATACATAAATCAATGATTTAATAATGAAGAGTTTAATTATTTTTCATGTCACCCCAACAAAACATCATCAATAAATATAAAAAGACTAACTAAAAATTATATATAAATAAAATGTCAAGCTCTATAGGGTCTTCTCGTCCTTAAGAAAAATTTAAGCCTTTTGACTCAAAAGTTAAATTCAAAAATTTATCAAGAGACAGTTGATTTCTCGTCAAGCCATTCATTCCAGCCCCTAATTAAGAGACTAATGATTATGCTACCTTTGCACGGTCAAATTACCGCGGCTCTTTAATAAACCTCGTCAGTGAGCAGGCCGGACCTCATAATATTATCAAGAGGACATGTTTTTGATAAACAGGCGGAAATCAATTTTGCCTAATTCCTTATAATAAATTAACATAAGAAAAAATTTAAACAAATAAATATACTAATTCCATCATTATTACAATAATTTTAAAATTAAACTAAAAATCCCAATAAACAACCTAAAATAATTATAAAATCAAATTTTAAAATAATGAACTAAAACGTAATCTAAAAGAAAGCTGGTTTAAAGCCTACTATTATATAAAATTAAATAAATTATAGATAATACTTTAGAGCTTATCCCCTAAAAAATAAATAGATTAATATTTTTAAATTAAAAAATTAAATAAAAACAATAACCTTAAAAAATTAAATTTTTTCTTGAGAAACCATTATATATTAGGAAACGATTAACATTTCATTTCTAAAAAAAGCTCAATAATAATTATGAAACATTAACTATATGCTTTTTTTAAATCAACCTAAATCGAGAAAAGCATATAAACACTAAAATTTTGATGAACCCTGATACAAAAGGTACAATAAATAAAATTTACTTAATTAAAATTAATAATTATTTCATAATCCAATTACATTACTAGTTAACTATAATAAAAAAAATCAATTCTACAAAATATACTAAGACAATATAAACAATAAAATTATTTCTATTAAAAAATTAAATTTACAAATAAAAAATATAATAAAATAAGTATCAAGATATCCTGAATTGCACAGAACAATTTTCAGTGTAAATGAAATACTTTACTAATAAGCTATATCTTGGAATCTTACTAGATACACTTTCCAGTACATCTACTATGTTACGACTTATCTCATTTAATTTAAAATCTACCTTTAAAATTAAATAGAACAATCAATAATGAGAGCGACGGGCGATGTGTACACACCTCAGAGCCAATATCAATTAAATTAAATAAATTAAATTACTATCAAATCCACCTTCATTAATAATATTTCATTATCAAATCCATTATATATATAAATATATTGTAACCCATCCTCATTCAATTATAAGCTGCACCTTGACCTGAAATTTTTTATAATTATAAATCAAGAAAATTATAACTCTAAAAAGATTTTCTGATAACGGAGATATACAAACAAATAAATTAAATAAAGTTAATCGTGTATTATCAATTAAGGGACAGGTTCCTCTGAATGGAATGAGATACCGCCAAATTCTTTGGGTTTAAAGACTTTAACTAATAGTACCCTGGTAAATAAAATTAACAATTAAAATAATAGGGTATCTAATCCTAGTTTATAATTTAAATTTCACAGATTCATAAATAGAGCTATTAAAAAACTTCAAATTTCACCTTATTAATTTTCAATTAAACTCAAACAATATAAATAACTGCTTTAACCAATAATATTCAATTGTATCAATCGTATAACCGCGGCTGCTGGCACGAATCATGCCAATACTTAATCAATTGCTGATTCCAAGATCACTTGATAATCAAATAAAATTACTGCAAAAGGAACATTTAGTATAACAAAACTTACATATAATACAAAGAAATAAACGAATATTTAAGCAAGAATAAAACTTTAAGAAAAATTAAATAAAAAAAAAATGTGATCTTAAAATAAGAAAAAGAGTAATAACAAAATTTTCAAGAAAATCAAACAAAAAAAATAACAAAAATATCAAAAATATATAGAACAAGACTCTCTAATGACAACAACAACTTCTCTATTGTATATAAATAAAGATGAGCACGGTACTATTAAAAGAAAAAATGTATTATACTTATCTTCTCCTATATTTAATCTTTATTTTTTTTTATATTTATAAATAAAGATTAAATAATATAAATTATTTAAATCTAAATAATAAAATATTTTAATATAATATGTATTAGTATAAAATTAAATCTATTATTATATAATTAAATATATTTAAGTTAATTAATTTAATTTTATATAATATTATGTTAATGTATTATTATATTATATATAAATAATTATATAAAATTAATTATTAATTTTAATATAAATAATTTTATTGTATATATCTAATTATAATAATATAATATATTTAATTAATATATATATAAATAAGTTAATATCCTCTCTAAAACTAAACAAATAGGTTTCTATAACTTTTGAAAATAATTAACTTATAATAATCAATTAATATTAAATAAATATTACTTATAATGCTATATTAAATTAAGATTAATATATTAAAATAAATTTGTTATATTAAAAAGCACAAAATTTTAAAAATTAAGTGAAATCTTGAGCTCCTAAGAAGAAAAACATATAATAACCAAAACAAAAAAAAAACTTTAAATTTATATATAAAATA